GTACGTTTTGGATAAATAAAATTCATGGTCTTCTTCTTATTAAGAATTATCCCGAATTTGAGCAGACACTAGATAGGTTTCGTATAAAATTATTTGCAACAAAAAAAGTACGTTCTTTATTTCCAGAACAAACACAAGAAAAAATTGATTCAGAAGATCGAATACTAATTTTAAAAATTTTATTCGATGTAGTTATAACGGATCCCAACGACCAAAGAATTAGAAAAAACTCTATTGGAATAAAAGAAATTAGTAAAAAAGTTCCTCGCTGGTCATACAACTCAATTACCGATTTAGGACAAAAAAAGAAAAACAGGGGTGAAACTGTAGCAGGGGCAATTCGTTCAAGAAAGTTCAAACATGTAGTTATTTTTACTGATAACCAGCCAAAGCCAAATACCTCTACGTATATTAATACAAAATATACTAAGAGTCCTAAGCAAGCAAAGAAAGTGAATTTGACCCATTATTCACAACAATCGGATTTTCGTCGAGGTCTAATCAAAGGCTCTATGCGCGCACAAAGACGTAAAACTATTACTGGGGAACTGTTTCAAGCAAATGTGCATTCCCCGCTTTTTTTGGACAGGCTAGACAAACCTTTTTTTTTTTCTTTTGATATTTCCGAACTGATGAAAGTTATTTTTAAAAATTGGATGTGGAAACAAAAAGACAAAAAACTTTCTGATTCTAAAATTGAAAAGCAAAAAAAAATGGATAACCAAGAGGAGGACAAAAGAGAAAAATACAAAAGAAAAGAAAAAACAGAGATACCCATAGCAGAAATCTGGAATACATTTTTTTTTGCTCAAGTACTCAGAAGTTTTGTATTATTAACTCAATCGATTCTTAGAAAATATATTATATTACCTTCACTGATAATAGCTAAAAATATTGCTCGCATGCTCTTATTTCAAATTCCCGAATGGTCCGAGGATTTAAAGGATTGGAATAGGGAAATGTATGTAAAATGCACCCATAACGGTGTTCAATTATCCGAACGAGAATTTCCGAAAAACTGGTTAACAGAGGGTATTCAGATAAAGATCCTATTTCCTTTTTGCCTGAAACCCTGGCACAAATCTAAGCTACAATTCCCTCATAAAGATGCAATGAAAAAAAAAGGGGGACAAAAAAACAACGATTTTTGTTTTTTAACTGTTTGGGGAATGGAAGCGGAATTGCCTTTTGGTCCTCCCCGAAAAAGACCTTCGTTTTTTAAACCCATTTTCAAAGAACTAAAAAAAAAAATTAGACAATTGAAAACAAAGTCTTTAAGAGTTTTAAAAGAAAGAACAAAAATTTTTCAACAAATCGCAAAAGAAACAAAAAGATGGGTCATCAAAAGAATTCTATTACTAAAAGTAAAAGAACTTTCAAAAACAAACAAAATTCCATTATTTAGATTGCGAGAAATAGATGAATTGGGTGAAGATAAAAAAGATTTGATAATGAGTAATCAGATGATTCACGAATCGTCCATTCAAATTCGATCTATGGATTGGACAAATTTAGCACTGCCCGAAAAAAAAATAAAAGATCTGACTAATCGAACAAACATAATAAAAAAGAAAATAGAAAAAATTACAAAAGAAAAGAAAAAAAGACTGCTAACTTACGAAATAAATATTAGTTCGAACAAAACAAGTTATCGTCCTAAAATATTAGGAGCGTCAAAAAAGATTTGGCAAATATTAAAAAAAAGAAATACTCGATTAATTGGTAAATCATATTTTTTTATAAAATTTTTCATTGAAAGGATATACATAAAAATTTTTCTAGCTATTGTCAATATTCCAAGAATCAATGCAATTTTTTTTTTTGAATCACCAAAAAAAATCAAAATTATTGAGAAAAATATCCACAATAATGAAACAAACCAGGAAAAAATTAATAAAACAAGTAAAAATGGAATTAAAACAAGTAAAAATGGAATTCACTTTATTTCGACTATAAAAAAATCATTTTCTAAGGTTAGTAATAAGAATTCAAAGATTTCTTATGATTTCTCTTTTTTCTCACAATCACAAGCATATGTATTTTACAAATTATCACAAACCCAACTTATTCACTTTTATAATTTAAGATTTGTCTTTCAATATGACGGAACATCCCTTTTTCTTAAGAAGGAAATAAAAGATTTTTTAAAAAAACAAGGAATATTTCATTACGAATTAAGACATGAATCTTTTTTGAATTTTGAAATGAATCAATGGAAAAACTGGTTAAAGGGTCATTATCAATATCAATCCGATTTATCTCGGATAAGATGGCCTATATTAGTACCACAAAAATGGCGAAATAGAGCCAATCAACACAGTATGGCTCAAAAGAAAGATTTAAACAAAAAGGATTCATATGAAAAAAATAGATTAACTCATTCCGACAAACAAAATTTTTTTGAAGCGAATCCATTACAGAATCAAAAAGATAATTTTAAAAAACACTATAGATATGATCTTTTATCATATAAATCTATTAATTATGAAGATAAGAAAGACTCGTATATTCATAAATCATTATTCCAAGTAAATAATAAAAATAAAGAAGAAATCTTTTCTAATTCCAACATAACGGAAGGCAAATTATTTGATATGTTGGGAGGTATCCCTATTAATAATTATCTAGAAGAAGATTATATTATGGATATGGATAAATTTTCGGATAGAAAATTTTTTGATTGGAGAATTCTCGATTTTTGTCTTAGAAATAAGGTTGATATTGAAGTCTGGGTTGATATTGGTACCAACAGGAATCAAAATACTAAGATTGGGGCTGATAAGTATCAAATAATTGATGAAATTAATAAGAAAGTTCTTTTTTATCTTACAATTCATGAAGATGAAGAAATTAAACCGTCCAATCAAAAAAAGTTCTTTTTTGATTGGATGGGAATGAATGAAGCAATACTAAGTTGTCCTATATCAAATCGGGAGCTTTGGTTCTTCCGAGAATTAGTGCTATTTTTTAATGCATATAAAAAAAAAACGTGGATCATACCAATCAATTTACTTCTTTTCAGTTTTAAGGGAAATGAAAATGGGAATAAAAAAATAACTCGAAAGAAAAAGGAAGATCTTTTTATATCATCCAATCAAAAAAACTCTCTTGAATTATACAATAGAAGTAAAGAAGAAAAAGAACCCCCAGACCGAGGGAATCCTCGATCAGATGCACAAAACCAAGTAAGTCTTGGGTCAGTTCTCTCAAACCAAGAAAAAGATGTTGAAGCAAATTCTTCGGGATCAGACATCAAAAAACGTAGAACGAAAAAACAATACAAGAACAACACAGAAGCAGAACTTTATTTCTTCCTAAAAAAGTATTTGCATTTTCAGTTGAGATGGGATTCTTTTTTAAATCAAAGAATAATAAATAATATCAAGATCTATTGTCTCCTGCTTCGACTGATAAATCCAAGAGAAATTGCTATATCCTCTATTCAAGGGGGAGAAATGGGTCTGGATATTTTGATGATTCATAAGGATTTCACTCTTACAGAATTGGTGAAAGGGGGAATATTTATTATCGAACCGCTTCGTCTGTCTGTAAAAAACGATGGACAGTTTTTTATATATCAAATCGTAGGTATTTCATTGGTTCATAAGAATAAGCGCCAAATTACTAAAAGATACCGAGAAAAAAGCAATGTTCATAAAAAAAAAAATTATGAATCCATTGCAAGACATCAAAGAATGACTGGAAATAGAGACAAAAAGAATTATGATTTGCTTGTTCCTGAAAATATTTTATTCCCCAACCGTCGTAGAGAGTTGAGAACTCTGATTTGTTTCAATTGGAAGAATCAAAATGGTATTCAGAGAAATTCCGTATTTTGTAATAACGTAAAAAAAGGGAGTCACGTTTTGGATAAAAGCAAAGATCTTGCTAGAGAGAAAAAAAAACTAATTAAATTAAAGTTCTTTCTTTGGCCCAATTATCGATTAGAAGATTTAGTTTGTATGAATCGCTATTGGTTTAATACCAATAATGGCAGTCGTTTCAGTATGATAAGGATACATATGTATCCACGATTGCAAATTTGTTACTAGTACGTTTTTCTTATCGATCGCGTACCATACCTGGTATATGAAAACAAAGAGATGGACGCATGCCTTGTCTTACATTCCATTATGATACAGGATACCACTTTAAGGACATACGGATTGGTTAGATCTAGAAATGAATTAACAGAATTTTTTTTTAGGTCTCGCTTTTTCTCTTTTGAAGAAATATACCATCCTTTTTTATCCCTAATCAAATCGAAAGTGGGATTGATTGTTGATTGATTTTATCGGAAGTTCATAACGGCTTTAAGATGATTGTGTATATTCAATTCAAATGACTAACATTATTATTACTGATCAGTAAATTTCATATTAAAAGAAAGGGAAAAGAGGGTTTCGTTTTATGGTAAAAAATTCATTCATCTCAGTTACTTTTCAAGAAAAAAAAAAAGAAAACAGCGGGTCTGTTGAATTTCAAGTATTAAGTTTCACTAATAAGATACAAAGACTTACTTCCCATTTGGAATTGCACAGAAAAGACTATTTATCTCAGAGGGGTTTACGGAAAGTTCTGGAAAAACGCCAACGGCTACTTTCTTATTTGTCAAAGAAAAATAGAGTACGTTATAAAGAATTAATTAGTCAGTTGAATATCCGGGAGTCAAAAAATCGTTAATTTGAAAAAAGAATTTTGAATTATTTGATTTATTAGATTTTGAATCTTGATAACTTCTTTTTGTTTTCAACAATTCATGTAAGAATGAATCGAGGAAAAACCTATGAGTATACTAGCTACAGGAAAAGACCTTATGAGAGTAAATATGGGACCTCACCACCCATCAATGCATGGTGTTCTTCGTCTCATCGTTACTCTCGATGGCGAAGATGTTATTGACTGTGAACCGATATTGGGTTATTTACACAGAGGGATGGAAAAAATTGCGGAAAACCGAACAATTATACAATATCTGCCTTATGTAACACGTTGGGATTATTTAGCTACTATGTTCACAGAAGCAATAACTGTAAATGGACCAGAACAGTTGGGAAATATTCAAGTACCTAAAAGGGCCAGCTATATCAGAGTAATTATGTTGGAGTTGAGTCGTATAGCCTCTCATCTGTTATGGCTCGGCCCTTTTATGGCAGATATTGGTGCACAGACTCCCTTCTTCTATATTTTCAGAGAAAGAGAATTAGTATATGACCTATTCGAAGCTGCCACCGGTATGAGAATGATGCATAATTATTTTCGTATCGGAGGGATAGCGGCCGATTTACCCCATGGCTGGATAGAGAAATGTTTGGATTTCTGTGATTATTTTTTAACGGGGGTTGTTGAATATCAAAAACTTATTACACGAAACCCTGTCTTTTTAGAACGAGTTGAAGGAGTAGGCATTTTTGGTGGAGAAGAAGCAATAAATTGGGGTTTATCAGGACCAATGCTACGAGCGTCTGGAATAGAATGGGATCTTCGTAAAGTGGATCATTATGAGTGTTACGACGAATTTGATTGGGAAGTCCAGTGGCAAAAAGAAGGAGATTCATTAGCTCGTTATTTAGTCCGAATCGGTGAAATGACAGAATCCGTAAAAATTATTCAACAGGCTTTGGAAGGAATTCCGGGAGGGCCCTATGAGAATTTAGAAATCCGATGCTTTGCTAGAGAAAGCGATCCAGCATGGAATGATTTTGAAGATCGATTCATTAGTAAAAAACCTTCTCCTACTTTTGAATTACCGAAACAAGAACTTTATGTGAGAGTCGAAGCCCCAAAAGGAGAATTGGGAATTTTTCTGATAGGAGATCGAAGTAGTTTTCCTTGGCGATGGAAAATTCGCCCACCGGGTTTTATCAATTTGCAAATTCTTCCTCAGTTAGTTAAAAGAATGAAATTGGCGGATATTATGACGATACTAGGTAGTATAGATATCATTATGGGAGAAGTTGATCGTTGAAATGATAGTCGATACAACAGAAGTACAAGATATTAATTCTTTTTCCCGATTGGAATCCTTAAAAGAGCTCTATGGGACCATACGGGTGTTTGCCCCTATTTTGACTCTTGTATTAGGAATCACAATAGGTGTACTAGTAATTGTGTGGTTAGAAAGAGAAATATCTGCAGGAATACAACAACGTATTGGCCCTGAATACGCCAGCCCTTTCGGAATTCTTCAAGCTTTAGCAGATGGAACAAAACTACTTTTCAAAGAGAATCTTCTTCCAGCTAGAGGAAATACTCGTTTCTTCAGTATTGGACCATCTATAGCAGTCATATCCATTCTACTAAGTTATTCAGTAATTCCTTTTAGTTATCACCTTGTTTTAGCTGATCTCAATATTGGTATTTTTTTATGGATTGCCGTTTCAAGTATTGCTCCTATTGGACTTCTTATGTCAGGATATGGATCAAATAATAAATATTCGTTTTTAGGTGGTCTGCGAGCTGCTGCTCAATCGATTAGTTATGAAATACCATTAACTTTATGTGTTTTATCAATATCTCTACGTGCGATTCGCTAAAATATAAGCTTTTCTTTTCCTTCTAGAAAAAAAAAAAAGAAATTTAATGGATATCCGCATTTTTTTTTTATCCATTTATTTATTCTTTAGGTTAATAAAAAAATTAGATAGTTATATATGAGTGAAAGAAAACAACTTCTAAATTCGCAGTAAAAGCGGATTGAGTCTCATTTCCTATGTACAAGAGTTAAGTGAAAGTAAACAAAAGTGGAAGATGCCCTTTACCCCAAGATTAGTTGATTGGTCATCCTAGCTTGAAGCGGGCTCAAAAGTCAACCGTATGGAGTTTTCACTATATGTTTGAATGTATTACAATACATATATTAACGAACGGGGGATTGAAAAAAAAATGGGTGGATAATAAGGAACACTAAAATACACACAAAGAATTAGTAATGGAGATTATGTAAATTAACGAAAAAGATACGTCTGCATAACATAAAAAGAATACTAATTGGGGCTTTAAGTTGGTAGAAATGATCAGGCAGTACTCCCCACAATTCCGATTCAGAGTATGCTCCTATCCCCCAATTAAAGAAATTACTATCGGGAACGAAATAATCCTTTACTTTTTTGAGGCCCCCTTTTTCTCAGAAAGAAGAAGAGGAACAAAAAAACATAGAAAAAAAAATCAAATTACAATAAAAAGAAAAGCTATTTTTTTCTTATTTCTTTCCTATCTTCTTTTCTTATTTCTTTCCTATCTTCATAGTATTTCTTTCCTATCTTCATAGAAAGAAAAATTGTGTCATGATTCATGAACTAATGTAATGTCTAATTTTTTTTTCGTAATCAAAAAAAAATGATGGCTCGAAATATCAATAGATATTTCTACAAAGAGTATTTTATTGAAGGATTTATTAAGTTATTACTCACCCCAAAAAAGTTGAAGGATGAGATCGATTCAGAAATGCTTTTTGATTTATTCTTATAGCAGACAGAATTCCATTGGTATAATTGGGGACCTTCCACGAGTCTATCTATGCTATAACCATATCAAGATAACGAATACTTGCCCGGTCCTTACATTTATTTGTGGCCCTGAGGAGCCGTATGAGGTGAAAATCTCATGTACGGTTTTGTAATAGCGATGGGAACAGTAATGTTATCACCGACTATGATTATCTAATAGTTCAAGTACAGTTGATATAGTCGGGGCGCAATCAAAATATGGTTTTTGGGGGTGGAATTTGTGGCGTCAACCTATAGGGTTTATCGTTTTTCTAATTTCTTCCCTAGCAGAATGCGAAAGATTACCTTTTGATTTACCAGAAGCAGAAGAAGAATTAGTAGCAGGCTATCAAACCGAATATTCGGGGATCAAATTTGGTTTATTTTACGTTGCTTCCTATCTAAATTTATTAGTTTCCTCATTATTTGTAACAGTTCTTTACTTGGGCGGTTGGAATCTTTCACTTCCGTACATATTTGTTCCTGAGTTATTTGAAATAAATAAAGCGGATGGAATCTTTGGAACGACAATTGGTATCTTTATTACATTAGCTAAAACTTATTTGTTCTTGTTCATTTCTATCACAACAAGATGGACTTTACCTAGACTAAGAATGGACCAATTATTAAATCTTGGCTGGAAATTTCTTTTACCTATTTCTCTCGGTAATCTATTATTAACAACCTCTTCCCAACTCCTTTCACTGTAGACAAAAAAAGGGATACTATATTCACGGCTTACCTCAAACAAGAGAAAGAAAAAATTGATTCATAGATATTCCCGATATGCTCCCTATGGTAACTGGGTTCATGAATTATGGTCAACAAACAGTACGAGCTGCAAGGTACATTGGTCAAAGTTTCATGATTACCTTATCCCAAGCAAATCGTTTCCCTGTAACTATTCAATATCCTTATGAAAAATTAATAACATCGGAGCGTTTCCGCGGTCGAATCCATTTTGAATTTGATAAATGTATTGCTTGTGAAGTATGTGTTCGTGTATGTCCTATAGATCTGCCTGTTGTTGATTGGAAATTGGAAACTGATATTCGAAAGAAACGATTGCTTAATTACAGTATTGATTTCGGAATTTGTATTTTTTGTGGTAACTGCGTTGAGTATTGTCCAACAAATTGTTTATCAATGACTGAAGAATATGAACTTGCTACTTATGACCGTCACGAATTGAATTACGATCAAATTGCTTTAGGTCGTTTACCAATGTCAGTAATTGACGATTTTACAATTCGAACAGTTTTGAATTCGTCTCAAAGAAAAAACGGGTAAATCTCTTTATTATTGGAAATTACTAGGGTTCCGTGTTGGTATAAAGGAATAAGGTCTTTCTCTTTGTTTGGTACAAATCCCAACTATAGATTGGATTATGAGAAGTACAAATTAATTTGTATTGAAAGTCTGTTAATATATCCACAATTTTTTCGAAATATAGACTTTCAATTTCCAACTGCCATTTCCAATAAAGAAAAGAACGAAATTGATCCAATAACTGTACCCACATCAATTCACACCTATTAGATTTGAATTGAATTCAATCGGGAATGCCTCATAAAAAAAATTGCCTGGTCGGTTCAATAAGGTCATGAAAAAACATTTCGATTTATTTATCTCTTATTTTAATATAATGGATTTGGCTGGACCAATACATGATTTTCTTTTAGTTTTTCTAGGATCGGGTCTTATATTAGGAGGTCTGGGAGTGGTATTACTTACCAACCCGATTTATTCTGCCTTTTCATTGGGATTCGTTCTTATTTGTATATCCTTATTCTATATTCTATCACATTCGCCTTTTATAGCTGCTGCACAGCTCCTTATTTATGTAGGAGCTGTAAATGTTTTAATCATATTTGCTGTAATGTTCATGAATGGTTCAGACTATTCCAACGATTTTCATTTGAATCTTTGGACTATTGGGAATGGAGTTACTTCTCTGGTTTGTACAAGTATTTTTTTGTCCTTACTCACTACTATTCTAGATACGTCGTGGTACGGGATTATTTGGACTACACGATCCAACCAGATTATAGAGCAAGATTTGATAAGTAACAGTCAACAAATTGGAATTCATTTATCAACCGACTTTTTTCTTCCATTTGAACTCATTTCGATCATTCTTTTAGTTGCTTTGATAGGTGCAATTGCCGTAGCTCGTCAGTAAAAAATCTTTAGAACTAGCAACAGCAATCCAAATTCAACTTTTCTGTGTTATCACATCTATTTGCCTTCAATTCGATTTGAATACTGTTTCATGTATAAATCAAATAGAAGTTTATTGATTTGATCTATTAGCAATATATTCTTTTGTTCTATACTTGTTAGATTATAAGTAATCAAATCACTTGACTTATTGTTCATATTGAAATGAATCGAAATTGGTACGGAGTTGGTCAATGATGCTCGAGCATGTACTTATTTTGAGTGCTTATTTATTTTCTATTGGTATCTATGGATTGATCACGAGCAAAAATATTGTCCGGGCCCTGATGTGTCTTGAACTTATACTAAATGCGGTTAATATAAATTTTGTAACATTTTCCGATTTTTTTGATAGTAGGCAATTAAAAGGAGATATTTTCTCAATTTTTGTTATAGCTATTGCAGCCGCTGAAGCAGCTATCGGATCAGCTATTGTTTCGTCAATTTATCGTAACAGAAAATCGATTCGTATCAATCAATCGACTTTGTTGAATAAATAAAATAGTATTTCAAAATCAGAATATTCATAAATTCAAATTAGCATCTATAATACGTCCTAACCTCGATCATATCGGCGAAAACGTAAAAAATCAAAGTATCTTTGTTCCCTCTTATCAGTTGATCCAGAAATGGATTGATTCAAAAATTCTGGTAAATCGTTGATTGATCTGGTGTTTCAATATATGATTCATTTCCAAAATTACTAGATCGAAAATTTATGAATTCAGAAATGGATAGATTCAATGTCACATTCAGTAAAGATTTATGATACATGTATAGGGTGTACTCAATGTGTCCGAGCATGTCCCACGGATGTATTAGAAATGATACCTTGGGACGGATGTAAAGCTAAACAAATTGCTTCTGCTCCAAGAACGGAGGATTGTGTTGGTTGTAAGAGATGTGAATCCGCCTGTCCAACGGATTTCTTGAGTGTTCGAGTTTATTTATGGCATGAAACAACTCGAAGCATGGGTCTAGCTTATTGATATTGATACGTTCCCCAAAACCCCACTTGAATCTATTTTGAATACATTTTTTTTACTTACTGATTACCGACAAAAACCCGTACTCGAAAAATCAAAAAAAAAAATGAAGAATATATATTCTATTTTTCGAGCACGGTTTTGTCTGGTTCGAGTGTATCTTGCCTTTACCACGAACTTTTTTCCTTGGTTAACAATAATTGTAGTTTTTCCTATAGCCACGGGTTTTTTCATTTTCTTTCTCCCTCATAGAGGAAATAAGGTGACTAGGGGGTATACTATATATATATGCGTGCTAGAACTCCTTCTAACGACCTATGCCTTCTGTTATCATTTTGAATTGGACGATCCATTAATACAACTCGCAGAGGATTATAAATGGATCGATTTTTTTGGTTTTTACTGGAGATTGGGAATAGATGGACTTTCCCTAGGACCCATTTTATTGACGGGATTTATCACCACTTTAGCTACGTTAGCGGCTTGGCCAGTTACTCGGAATTCCCGATTATTCTATTTCCTGATGTTAGCAATGTATAGTGGTCAAATAGGATCATTTGCTTCTCGTGACCTTTTACTTTTTTTCATCATGTGGGAATTAGAATTAATTCCTGTTTATCTACTTCTATCAGCATGGGGTGGAAAGAAACGTCTTTATTCAGCTACAAAGTTTATTTTGTACACTGCAGGAGGTTCCGTTTTTCTATTAATAGGAGTTTTGGGTATCGGTTTATATGGTTCCAATGAACCAACATTAAATTTGGAAATATTAGCTAATCGATCGTATCCCGTGGCACTGGAAATACTATTCTATATTGGATTTCTTATTGCTTTTGCTGTCAAATCACCGATTATACCCTTACATACATGGTTACCGGACACCCATGGGGAGGCCCATTACAGTACTTGTATGCTTCTGGCCGGAATCTTATTAAAAATGGGAGCATATGGCTTGGTTCGGATCAATATGGAACTATTACCGCACGCTCATTCTCTATTTTCTCCCTGGTTAATCATAGTAGGTACAATGCAAATAATTTATGCAGCTTTAACATCTCCTGGCCAACGCAATTTAAAAAAAAGAATCGCCTATTCCTCTGTATCTCATATGGGTTTCATAATTATAGGAATTGGCTCGATAACTGATACAGGACTCAGCGGAGCCATTTTACAAATAATTTCTCATGGGTTTATTAGCGCTGCACTTTTTTTCTTAGCAGGAACGAGTTATGATAGAATACGTCATGGTTATCTCGACGAAATGGGCGGACTGGCTATACCAATTCCAAAGATATTCACGCTATTTAGTATCTTATCAATGGCTTCCCTTGCATTACCGGGCATGAGTGGTTTTGTTGCGGAATTGATAGTATTTTTTGGAATAATTACTAGCCAAAAATATTTTTTAATAGCAAAAATACTGATTACTTTTGTAATGGCAATTGGAATGATATTAACTCCTATTTATTCATTATCTATGTTACGGCAAATGTTTTATGGGTACAAGCTATTTAATGGCGCAAACTCTTATTTTTTTGATTCTGGACCACGGGAATTATTTGTTTTGATCTCTATTCTTCTACCCGTACTTGGTATTGGTATTTATCCGGATTTCGTTCTGTCACTATCAGTGGACAAGGTCGAAGCTATTCTATCTAATTTTTTTATAGAGAATTTTCATGAATAAAAAAAGAAAAAATAAATTTGAATTGTAACCAAACCCCTTTTGGGTTTGTGAGAACCTTTTGAATCAAGTAGTGGAGTGATTCAAAAGGTTCTCGGCGGTTTCCACTCAGTTTCGTTTATATATATGCGCCATCCTATGTTTGTCTTCATCAGGCCCTTTCTTTTCTTCAATTTGCAATTCAATTAGATGTGAATTGTTAATTAAATGAACCATAACTATGTAACCCTATTCCTAATAGATTGACCCCGAAATAACATATCCAAATTATAACAAAGCCCATAGAAGCCACAATTGCGGAATTAAAACCTTCCGATTTTTTATTTGTTCGAGTATGGAAATAAATACCGAATATAGTCCAAGTAATAAATGCCCAAGTTTCCTTTGGATCCCAATTCCAATATGATCCCCATGCCTCATTAGCCCATACTGCGCCTGAAAGAATACCTATGGTTAAAAAGATAAATCCTAGACTAATAATATGATAACTCCAATGATCCAATTCTTGAATCAATTGATACCTGTAATAATTTCTAGCAGAAAAAAAATAAGTATTTAGTAAAACATTGGTTTTTGCATTCATGTATTGTATTTCACCGAAGGAAAATGACTCAGTTACAGTTCCATTTAATAATTTATTGCTTTTACCAAAAATCCTTATCACTTTTCGAAATGTAATGACTAGAAGAGCTGTGGATAATAATGATCCGCATAAAAGAGCTGCATAGCCGAATACCATCATACTTACGTGCATCATTAACCACTGAACTTGTAGAGCGGGCACTAATATTTCGGATTGATGCATTTTGGTTAACAAACACGAAGTTGCAAAGCCTTGGGTAAAAATAGCACTTGGCGCGGTTATTGCGCTTAAATGATTTTTATGTTTTAAAATCCTATGAATAATGGAGAAACTCCATGACAGAAAGATTAATGATTCATATAAATCACTTAATGGGAAATGCCCCGAATAAATCCAACGAATTACTAATAATCCTGTTAGACAGAAAAGGGTAGCTATCATCCCCTTTTCTGATGAATCATATAGTCCTACGATTTCATCGACTAATAAGGTTATTAAATGGATTGTAATTCCAATTGAAATGACCGAAAATGATATATGAGTTAATATATGTTCTAAAGTTGAAAATATCATAAATAAAAAATGAAATTAAAAGGAAAAAGTGAAAGTCTCTCGAGTATACGGAATGGAAATCGGAAATTCAATTCACTATAGGGCTTTTATATATCGTTTAGAAGATGTTATGCCGCCACTCGGATTCGAACCGAGATGCTCTAGCACTGCTTCCTAAGAGCAGCGTGTCTACCGATTTCACCATAGCGGCTTGCTAGAAATAATAATAACTTATTTTTATTTAATCGTCGAGATGGAAAGTGAAAGAGAAAGTTTCAATGAAATACTTTTGGTTTTTAGGAAGCATTCAATTGATGAATAAAAACTTGTTTCAATCTCTATTGAAACAGTCTCTTTTTTATCGTTTTATTTAGTTATTTAAGGTTTCAGTTTTATTTAACTTAACAATAACATATTCTTTTTCTTTTTTATGGATCACGATCACAATTTAAGCATAATATCCAATAATTCAAAAAATTGGATTTAATTTGCATAACTTTTGTCTTGTGATAATCGTTAGGTTTTTTTCAGTATGAATTTGTCTTAGGGTTTATCAAACCAATTAGGTATCGAGCTATACATATTATATAAAAGAATTTCGATTTCTATTGTCCTACTTCAAAAATTTATTTCTAAATCCGAATTCTAAAAATCGATATTTTTAGATTGATCCTCCCTTTCAAACATAGGATTCTTTTATTACTTATAAATTGCACACTATTCGTATAGAAATTAGAAATACGCCGAAATGGCGAAAGACGCTTTTCTCATTCTCACTTGGAGTGATGATTCAGAAAGTTAAAAAAAAGTCTAATTCAAAATTAGTTTCAACAACTCATTGCTTTTGTCTAAAGATTTCAATTTATGCTATTCTATAGCATAAATTGAAATAGAAAAGGAGAAATAAATAAAAAAAAAAGAAAAGACAAAACAAAACCCTTATTATTGTCTTATTTATAAGTGGGTGGGTGATGGGGAAATTAAGAATCCCCATCCCGGGAATGAAAAGCATATTCAAATACAAATAAAGGCAAAACTCTCCATTTTTTATTCTTTTTTTTTTTCAAATAAAAAAAAGTACCGATTCAGTAGCCAAATCCATTGGTTCAAAACAGTAGGGAATGGAAATCATTATTTATTACTTACTTTTTCTATTTCTATTTTTTTTACTTCGATTTTTCTATTCTATATTAAAAAATGGAATCTAAATTCGAAACTAAATTGGCTCGTTTTTGGAGTCAGGTGGATGCGGATTCCAATTATTCCAACGTTTTATTAATTATTTGTCGTACAAAAAACTTTTTGAATTCCCGGTCGAAAGGGATTTCGCTAACGAAAAAGCTTTCCGCGCTGCCCAATATCCCCCTTTTTTCCAAATCTTTTTACGAATACGTTTTTTTAATATAGAACTACGTTTTTTTGGAACTGCCATTCAAAAAATAAAAAGTTATTCATTACAAAAATTGGATGTGAAAGACATCTATTGTTTAAAACAAATCATTTTTTTTTTTTTTTCAATTCCTATTCCATACAATATCTGAGGCAAAAGAATTTGTATTTCGGAGTTATTTGTGATACCTTTCTATCTCTGTCTCTTTTTGGGATGTTACATTTGTACATAAAAAATACATATCGAACAAGCTTAAGAACCCTTACCTACCTAATAAAAAACTTGAATCTTTTTCTTTTTTCTTTTCTAGTAATTCTGGTAATTGGTTATTAAATACCATTTATTAGAATAGAACACAATCAATCAGTCCCGAATTAAACTCGTTAATTATTCTGAATAAACAAACAAAAATACCTAGTTCTTTTTTTATTAGGCAAAGTTATGGGACATCCGATGATTGATATCAAAATAAAGTACTTCTTTTTTTTGTCCAATTTTTTAGTCTTGATATATGTCCATAAATTTTTGTAATAGGGAATAATAATGGAAATTGGAATTTGCTGCTACGTTTCCCTAAAAATCTTACAAAAATCTTACTTAGTATAAACTTAGTATAAAAGGATTCGTTATTTTTCACTTTGCAAATTTTTGAAGTAGTTGAGAAAGGTTCAAACTAACTACGAATAGAAAATGCCATTTTAGTTTCAGTTGCTTTTTTAATACTTTAGTAATCTCTTTTAAAAGAGATAAGAACCGGTGAATCAGAAACAATTAATTAAGAATAAAAAAATTATTATTTTTATGGAACATACATATCAATATTCTTGGATCATACCTTTCGTTCCGCTTCCAGTTCCTATGTTAATAGGAGTGGGACTTCTACTTTTTCCAACGGCAACAAAAAATCTTCGCCGTATTTGGGCTTTTCCTAGTATTTTTTTGTTAAGTATAGTTATGATTTTTTCGGTCGATCTATCTATTCAGCAAATAAATAGGAGTTCTATCTATCAATACATATGGTCTTTGACCATCAATAATGATTTTTCTTTCGAGTTCGGACACTTTATTGATCCGCTTACTTCTATTATGTCAATATTAATCACCACAGTTGGAATTCTGGTTCTTTTTTATAGCGACAATTATATGTCTCATGATCAAGGATATTTGAGATTTTTTGCTTATATGAGTTTTTTTAATACTTCAATGTTGGGATTAGTTACAAGTTCGAATTTGATACAAATTTATATTTTTTGGGAATTGGTTGGGATGTGTTCTTATCTATTAATAGGGTTTTGGTTCACACGACCTAGTGCGGCAAGTGCTTGTCAAAAAGCCTTTGTAACTAATCGTGTAGGGGATTTTGGTTTATTATTAGGAATCTTAGGTCTTTATTGGACAACGGGTAGTTTCGAATTTCGGGATTTGTTCGAAATATTCAATAACTTGATTTATAATAAGGAGGTTAACTTTTTATTTGTTACTTTGTGTGCCTTTCTATTATTTGGCGGCGCAGTTGCTAAATCCGCACAATTTCCCCTTCATGTATGGTTACCTGATGCCATGGAGGGGCCTACTCCTATTTCGGCTCTTATCCACGCCGCTACTATGGTAGCAGCGGGAATTTTTCTTGTAGCTCGTCTTCTTCCACTTTTCATAGCGATACCATACATAATGAATCTAATATCTTTTATAGGTATAATAACGGTATTATTAGGAGCCACTTTAGCTCTTGCTCAAAAAGATATTAAGAAAAGTTTAGCCTATTCTACAATGTCTCAATTGGGTTATATGATGTTAGCTCTAGGTATGGGGTCCTATCGAGCCGCTTTATTTCATTTGATTACTCATGCTTATTCGAAAGCCTTGTTGTTTTTAGGATCCGGATCAATTATTCATTCAATGGAAGCTCTTGTTGGATACGCTCCAGATAAAAGCCAGAACATGGCTCTTATGGGCGGGTTAAGAAAGCACGTGCCAATTACAAAAACTGCTTTTTTATTAGGTACACTTTCTCTTTGTGGTATTCCACCTCTTGCTTGTTTTTGGTCCAAAGATGAAATTCTTAATGATAGTTGGTTATATTCACCGATTTTCGCAATAATTGCTTCTTTCACAGCCGGATTAACTGCATTTTATATGTTTCGGGTTTATTTACTTACTTTTGAAGGACATTTAAACGTTCGTTTTCAAAATTACAGTGGCAAAAAAGGAAATTCCTTCTATTCAATATCTCTATGGGGTAAAGAAGAGCCAAAATCGATTAAAAAAAGTTTTCCTTTAGTTGCTTTATTAAAAATAAATAATAATGAAAGGGAAAGGACTTCTTTTTTTTCGAAGAAAACATACCGAATGGATACTCATGTAACAAAAATGCCTTTTCTTACTATTTTTCCTTTTGGTCCTACAAAGACTTTTTTTTATCCCCATGAATCGGACAATACTATGCTATTCTCTATGCTTATATTAGTCTTATTCCCTTTGTTTGTTGGAGCCATAGGAATTCCCTTTAATCAAGAAGGAAACCATTTGGATATCTTAGCAAAATTGTTAACTCCGTCTATAAATCTTTTACATCAAAATTCAAATAATTTTTTTGAT